AAGAAAAAGTTCGAATAATCTCGATGTAACTCAAAAATACAGGCATTTGTGGGTTCAATGTGAAAATTGTTATGGATTAAATTATAAGAAATTTTTGAAGTCAAAAATGAATATTTGTGAACAATGCGAATATTATTTGAAAATAAGTAGTTCAGATAGAATCGAACTTTCGGTTGATCCAGGTACTTGGGATCCGATGGATGACGGCATGGTTTCTCTGGATCCCATTGAATTTCATTCAGAAGAGGAACCTTATAAAGATCGTATTGATTCTTATCAAAAAAAAACAGGATTAACAGAGGCTGTTCAAACAGGTACAGGTCAACTAAACGGGATTCCCGTCGCAATTGGGGTTATGGATTTTCAGTTTATGGGGGGTAGTATGGGATCCGTAGTAGGCGAGAAAATCACCCGTTTGATCGAGTATGCTACCAATAAACTTTTACCTCTTATTCTAGTGTGTGCTTCCGGAGGGGCACGCATGCAAGAAGGAAGTTTGAGCTTGATGCAAATGGCTAAAATATCTTCTGCTTTATATGATTATCAATCAAATAAAAAGTTATTCTATGTATCAATTCTTACATCTCCTACTACTGGTGGAGTAACAGCTAGTTTTGGTATGTTGGGGGATATCATTATTGCCGAACCCAATGCCTATATTGCATTTGCGGGTAAAAGAGTAATTGAACAAACATTGAATAAGACAGTACCTGAAGGTTCACAAGCGGCTGAATATTTATTCCATAAGGGCTTATTCGATCCAATCGTACCACGTAACCCTTTAAAAGGTGTTCTGAGTGAGCTATTTCAGCTCCACGCCTTTTTTCCTTTCAATAAAAATTCAATCAAGTAGAGTCAAGTAGAGTCTTGAGTTCAACTTTTTTTTGTGGCGAACAACTAGTTAGTTAGTTTATCAGAATCAAAATAAAAAAACCGAAAAAATGCATTTTTATTTGGTGACATAAGCTTTAATTGTAGAAAGAATCATGCGGATAATTGTTGTTTTTTACCGATATTGCTGATTAGCAATATCGGTAAAAAAACAACAACATAAACAGCGAGTTCTTCCTTCGAATTAGGAGGCAAGGCAAATAAAACGAATTTCGTGTTCTGTTCGCCTCTTCTATATGTATATATTTCAAATATAGAAAATATAGAATCTTGCATCTTTCTATATCTCCCAAGAAGTCCCCTTTTTATAAGAATTCCTGCTCTTGGGTCGGATTCTAACGAATCTTTCAGAGATTTTTAAATTTTTAAGAGACTCTTTTTTTATTAAAAAAGAAATTAGAAGAAGAAGATAAGAACAATATAAGAATAAAAATAAAAGAAGTAAGAATAATAAAGAAAGTGGATTATCATACATACATCTATTTCATGTAGAAAGATGAATAAGTCCGTTTATTTAGTTCGACATTGCTTGCACTTATTCTATATACTCACTTCGATATACTTAGTATACTAATATACGAATTATAATATGAATTATAATTATTATAAGATATCCTTATAACAATAACAGGTACAAATATTAAATCGAGGTACCCCATTCTATGACAATTCTCAACAACTTACCCTCCCTTTTTGTGCCTTTAGTGGGCCTAGTATTTCCGGCAATTGCAATGGCCTCTTTATCTCTTCATGTTCAAAAAAAAAAGATTTTTTAAATCTGATGTGGTCAAATCTCATCTAGTTTTTTTTTTCAAGACTTAGCGAACAAGGATATCCATTTAGTAGAATATTGTATAAGAATAACGGGTGGCTTTCTCCGAACATAAATGAAAAAGATCTTATACATGCGTAAACATGATATATGGACAGACGAATTCTAGCAATTAAAAAAAAAATAGGCTGGGATCCGAACTCATGTCTGAAATTAAAGTAAATCTATCCATATGTATGTAGCTATTGATAGGGAATCATATGAAGGGGATGCTTTTATTTTATTATATCTAACCAATTCGATTAATTACTACTAAAAGTTCACATCAGAATAGTACTAGTTGATGAGAGTTACTTCGGAAAAAAAAGTAAAGTGAAATTTTTTTTTTGTTATTCCATAAAATGCAACTGGATCTACTATGTATGAGTTGGCGATCAGAATATATATGGATAGAATTTATAGCAGGATCTCGCAAAACAAGTAATTTCTGCTGGGCGTTTATCCTTTTTTTAGGTTCATTAGGATTCTTATTGGTTGGAATTTCTAGTTATCTTGATAAGAATTTGATATCCTTCTTTCCGTCTCAACAAATCCTTTTTTTCCCACAAGGGATCGTAATGTCTTTCTATGGGATCGCGGGTCTCTTTATTAGTTCCTATTTGTGGTGCACAATTACATGGAATGTAGGTAGCGGTTATGATCGATTTGATAGAAAAGAAGGAATAGTGTGCATTTTTCGTTGGGGATTTCCTGGAAAAAATCGCCGCATCTTTTTACGATTCCTTATGAAAGATATTCAGTCCATCAGAATAGAAGTAAAAGAGGGTATTTATGCTCGTCGTGTCCTTTATATGGAAATCAGAGGCCTGGGAGACGTTCCCTTGACTCGTACTGATGAGAATTTGACTCCACGGGAAATTGAGCAAAAGGCTGCGGAATTGGCCTATTTCTTGCGTGTACCAATTGAAGTATTTTGAAAAAAGAAACTGCAAAAAAATGCTTTCTCAGCAAGAGGAAAACCCCTAAGAATCCTCTTTTTTCTATAAGCATAACTTACTTAATTAAAGTTTCTTCAGAACGCCTCGTGGGGCAAAAGCAAGGCAAACGTGTACGTGGCGTTCATAATATAAAACGAAACCTTTTTTGTTTTTGTCTGTCAATTTTTTTTTTCGAAATATTTGATATTTTCTTTTTTAATAATTTGATATTTTCTTTTTTAATAAACAGGGAGTTCTTTCATTTCGAAATCCGAAAAATATTCATTATTGGAATCTTTATTTGAATCTTTCGGGCATTCATCAAAGAGGAGTAATTACTTCGAATATTTGATCAATTAAGATATCTGGAAACAATCTATTTTTTTATTATTTCTTCATTTGAATTCGAATTCGAAGTGGATTCTTCTTCTATTTCTGTATTTTTTCTACACTAGATTCAAGGACTAACCTCTGAATCACAACTAAAAAATGGGGGCTCGATTAATAAATTAATAATTAATAGGCGCGATACCTTATAATAGAACTTATGCTTGATAGAAATATTAGATCGCATAGAGTCAACGAATGAGGTGACAATTCACAGATGAAAAAATGACAAAAAAGAGCGCATCTATTCCCCTTCGATATCTTTCATTTATAGTATTTGTAGTCTTTTTGCCCCGGTGGATCACTCTCTCATTTAATAAAAGTCTAGAATCTTGGGTTACTAATTGGTGGAATACTAGGCAATCCGAAACTTTTTTGAACGATATTCAAGAAAAGAGTATTCTAGAAAAATTCATAGAATTAGAGGAGCTATTTCTCTTGGATGAAATGGTAAAGGAATTCCCGGAAAGACATCTACAAAAGTTTCGTATGGGGCTCCACAAAGAAACAATCCAATTGATCAAGATACACGATGAGGAGCATATCCATACAATTTTGCACTTCTCGACAAATCTAATCTGTTTCGTTATTCTAAGTGCTTATTCTATTCTGGGTAATGAAGAACTTGTTTTTCTTAATTCTTGGGTTCAAGAATTCCTATATAATTTAAGTGACACAATAAAAGCCTTTTCCATTCTTTTAGTAACCGATTTATGTATCGGATTCCATTCGCCCCACGGTTGGGAACTAATGATTGGCTATGTCTATAACGATTTTGGATTTTTTCATAATGATCAAATTATATCTGGTCTTGTTTCCACTTTTCCAGTCATTCTAGATACAATTTTCAAATATTGGATTTTCCTTTATTTAAATCGTGTATCTCCGTCACTTGTAGTGATTTATCATTCAATGAATGACTGAAAAACGAGTCAATTAGAATGTTTCTTACTTTGTACCTAAGCAAAGCATTCCAGGTCGTACTTACCTTACTCTTTCTACCCATTCAGAGGATTCCTCCTATATTCCAGTAAAATTATTTCAGTAAATAGCAAAATCGTGGATAGGGAACTATACTAGCGACCTACCCAATTTTATTGTAGAAATTTTCGGGATCAACGATTGGACCATGCAAATTAGAAATACTTTTTCTTCGATAAAGGAAGAGATTACTCGATTCATTTCCGTATCACTCATGATATATATAATAACTCGGGCCTCCATTTCAAATGCATATCCCATTTTTGCGCAGCAGGGTTTTGAAAATCCACGAGAAGCCACTGGTCGTATTGTATGCGCCAATTGCCATTTAGCTAATAAACCTGTGGATATTGAGGTTCCGCAAGCGGTACTTCCTGATACTGTGTTTGAAGCAGTTGTTAGAATTCCTTATGATATGCAACTGAAACAAGTTCTTGCTAATGGTAAAAAGGGGGGGTTGAATGTAGGGGCCGTTCTTATTTTACCGGAAGGGTTTGAATTAGCCCCCCTCAGTCGTATTTCTGCCGAGATGAAAGAAAAGATAGGCAATCTATCTTTTCAGAATTACGGCCCCACTAAAAAAAATATTCTTGTGATAGGGCCTGTTCCTGGTAAGAAATATAGTGAAATCACTTTTCCTATTCTTTCCCCGGATCCCGCGACTAATAAAGATGTTCACTTCTTAAAATACCCAATATACGTAGGTGGTAACAGGGGAAGGGGCCAGATTTATCCCGACGGGACAAAAAGTAACAATACGGTTTATAATGCTACAGCAGCGGGTATAGTAAGCAAAATCATACGAAAAGAAAAAGGGGGGTACGAAATAACCATAACGGATGCATTGGATGGACGCCAAGTGGTTGATATTATCCCTCCAGGACCAGAACTTCGTGTTTCAGAGGGCGAATCTATCAAACTTGATCAACCATTAACAAGTAATCCTAATGTGGGTGGATTTGGTCAGGGAGATGCAGAAATAGTACTTCAAG